TACTTATTCAATAAATCTTAGAAATCAATCTTTTTTAAATTTGCAGTTTAAAATTTATTAAGATTTACTACGCGGAGTATGATTACATCTATTTAAAATAAGGGGCGACAACCGGCTATCACATTTACTGGACCGCATAGATGTAACAAAGGGTCATACTAAGTCCAACACACATCTACTAAATAATAAATTCGGAGAAAGAAAATAGATGTCTCATCTAGCTCTAAATCAGAACTGATTTAAATAAGGAAAAAAAGCCCAGTAAAGTCTAGCATACCTTTCTTTAATAGATAAAGTTAACCGATAGACAGGAGTTGCAAACGTAAAACCTTTTCTCGAAATTCGAGAAAAGGTTTACAAATATTGGGTGTTTCAATTTGGCAGAAAAATATGCAATAAATTTAGAATTTATTTATGATTTATAATCAATTGAAATTAAGACTTATAGAAATTATTTTCTTTTTTATATTTTCAAAATACATACTTATATAGTTAAAAAGTCTAAATTAATGGAAATATAATAAAAATTAAGAAATAAATAAAAGTAATGATTTTTCTTAAAATATCATAAGGGTATTCAATTGGTATAGCCCCCAAAAAGGTCAAAATGAAAAAAGTGTTCACTAAAGTTCAAAAAGTTAATTTTTTAGCCAGGGAAAAATAAAAAGAAGAAATTTTATTTTTTATAAAAAAAGACAAAAATAGGATAATAATAATTGATATTAATAATGCTAATACTCCCCCTAACTTATTAGGAATTGAACGTAAAATTGCATAAGCAAAAAGAAAGTATCATTCTGGTTGAATATGGGGTGGTGTAATTATAGGGTTAGCTATATTGAAATTTTCTGCGTCTATTATTCTGTAAGGAAATAACAGAATAAATAAGGAAAATGGAATAACAATTAATATAATTCCTAAGAGATCTTTAATTGTAAAATATGGATGGAATGGAATTTTATCTACATTTATTGAAATTCCAAGTGGATTAGAGGAGCCTTTCTCGTGGATTAATAAAATATGAATTATTGATATTACTAAAAGAATGAAAGGAAGAATAAAATGGAGAGAAAAAAATCGAATTAATGTATTATTGTCCACAGAAAACCCCCCTCAGATTCAATAAGTAATTGAATGTCCAAAATATGGAACAGCTGAAATAAGATTTGTAATAACAGTGGCTCCTCAGAATGATATTTGTCCTCATGGTAGAATATAGCCTAAAAATGCTGTTGCTATAAGAATAAAAATAATTACAAGTCCTGAAAGTCATACTTTTTTAAAAAAAAATGATGAATAATAAATTCCTCGCCCAATATGGATGTAAATAAAAATGAAAAAAAGAGATGCACCATTAGCATGAATAGAGCGAATTAATCATCCATAATTTACATCTCGTTGAATATGGGAGATTATTATAAAGGCTGTAGAGACATCTCTTGAAAAATTTATAGCTAAAAAGAATCCTGAAAGGATTTGAATTATTAAGCAAATTCCTAATAATGATCCAAAATTTCATATGTATGAAATTCTTGAGGGAGAAGGAAGATTAATTATGGGGTTTAAAATTTTTAGCATAGGTTAATTACTTTTTATTGGTGATGAAATTCAATTTAAGTTTTTAAGGATTACAGATAAAGTAATAAGTAGGTAAAGTATTAACAAAATTAATATGTTAACAAATGTAAAAAAATAAATTTTAATTAAATTCTGATTAAGAATTTTTATAAATATGAAATTTAAATTTAAAAATAAAACAGCAAAACCGACAATAGAGATTTTATAATTAAAATTTATTTTTTTATTAGGACATAAACTAATAATATATATAAAAATAATTAATATTCCTCCTAAAATTATTAAGATTATAATTAGAGGAAAAAGAGAATTTTCAGTGATTGTATAAAATAACAATGAAATAAATAAAGTTAATAAAATTACTGCAATTAATATTATTATTGGATGTCTTATTGAAATAAGAACGATTGAAATTATTAAAAATAATTTAATTTCAGGCAGAAAATAATATATCAAAGTATATAAATTTTGGAGATTTAATGAGAGAGATTCTTTTCTGATGTTAAAAGGAATATCCTAATTTGATTTACAAAACCAATATTTTATTATAAATTATTTTAACTAATGGTAATAATTTCATTATTTGTTTATTTAATGGGAATTCTGGCATTATTAATTAATCGATTTCATTTAATTATAGTTTTGATAAGAATTGAATTTATATACATATCTTTAACTGTGTTAATAATAATTTTATTTTCTTTATTGAATGTTTTAAACATTTTTTTATTTTTAGTAAGGCTGGTTTGTGAAGCCGCTTTGGGGTTAAGATTATTAGTATTATTAAATTTTTATTATGGAAATGAAATGTTAAATGCTATAAATTTAATTAAATGTTAAGGGTAATTTTTATTAGGTTTTGGATTATATGTGTATCATTTTTTTTCAAAACTCTCGAAATTATAGTTATAATTTTATTTTTAATAATAACATTTTTGTGTTATATGACTCATATAAATGTGATGGAAATTATGGAAAATTTTAGACTGGATATATTAAGAAATCTTATAATCTCATTGACAATTTGAATTTCTTTTTTAATAGTCCTTGCAAGATTCACAAATAGGGTATCTCTGAACAAAATATTTTTATTTTACATTATACTAATAATATTTCTATTGTTAGTATGTTTCTCCGTTTCAAATTTATTAGCTTTTTATTTTTTTTTTGAGTCAGTGTTATTCCCTATTGTAATATTAATTTTTGGATGAGGTAACCAGCCTGAACGTTTACAAGCTGGCTTTTATATGTTAATATACACCATTTTTGGATCTTTCCCTATATTTGTTGTAATTATTTTTTATTTTTGGAATAATTATTCATTAATATATTTATATATAAATTGAATTGAAATAAATATAGGTTTTATTTTTATATTTTTAATACTGGGATTTTTAGTGAAAATCCCAATATTTTTTTTTCATCTTTGACTTCCAAAAGCACATGTTGAAGCGCCAATTTCCGGTTCTATAATTTTAGCTGGTATTCTTCTTAAGTTAGGAGTTTATGGAATTTTTCGTTTCAAGAAAATAATAATTGTAGAATTAGTCAAAACCGGAGAGGTTTTGACAACTATTTCAATTTGAGGTGGAGTAATAATTAGCCTTTTTTGTATATATCAAATTGACATTAAGGCTTTAATTGCCTATTCTTCGGTCTGTCATATAGGAGTAATTTTAGGGGGGATAATCAACTTTTCTATCTTCAGAAGCTGAGGTTCTCTTCTTTTAATAATTGGACATGGGCTATGCAGCTCAGGTTTGTTTTGTTTAGCAAATGTAATTTATGAGCGAGTTTTTACTCGTAATATAGTTATATTTAAAGGACTAAAGATATTTTTTCCTTCGTTAACATTGTGATGGTTTTTATTTAGAATTACTAATATGTCCGCTCCTTTGACAATAAATCTTTTTGGGGAATTTTTTTTAAGCTTAAGAATTTTAAAGTTTAGAATTTTCTATTTTCTTCCAATTATATTAATTATTTTCTTAAGTGCCTGTTATTCTATTTACATGTACAGATACATCAACCATGGCTATGGTTGAACTTTTTGATCACTTAAGCCAATTTTAAGACGAGAGTACTTAACTGTGTTTCTTCATGCTTTTCCCATATTTATGTGATTTTTAAAGGTTTCAATATTTTGCAAGTGAATTTAAAGTTTAATTAGTTTACATAAAATTATAAATTGTGGATTTATAGAAGAAATTATTCATTAGACAATTTATATAAATTGAAGAATTTTACTTGCAATTATAAGACTGTTATTTGGGTTTATGTTTATAATAAGTTTTTATTTAAATAATATTACAGTAATTGAGTATATTATAATTTCTATTAATAGTTTAGATTTAAAATTTTATTTTTTATTTGATTGAGTAAGAAGAATATTCAGTATAGTGGTTTTAATTATTTCAAGAATAGTAGTTATATACAGAAATTCATATATAAATACTGATAAAAATAAAAATTCATTTTGTATAATCGTCTTATTGTTTGTATTTTCAATAATTTTGCTCATTATAATACCTAACATATTCACAATTATTTTGGGGTGAGATGGATTGGGATTAGTTTCTTATTGTTTAGTAATTTATTATCAAAGAATTAATTCCTACAATTCTGGGATAATGACTATTATTAGAAATCGTATTGGTGATGTAATAATTATTTTAAGAATAATCTTTTTTGTGAGATTTGGATCATTTGATTTCTTAAGTTTTAACAAAGTTGAACTAATTTGTGGAATCTTAATTTTAGTAGCAGGGCTAACTAAAAGAGCTCAAATTCCTTTTTCAGCTTGATTACCAGCTGCAATAGCAGCTCCAACTCCTGTTTCTTCTTTAGTTCATTCTTCAACTTTGGTGACCGCGGGAGTGTATATTTTAATACGATTTAGATACTTATTTGAAGTAAAAATTTTTTCTACAATTTTAATTAAAGTTTCCGTAATTACAATATTAATAGCAGGATTGAATGCCTTTTTTGAAATGGATTTTAAAAAGGTTATTGCTTTTTCAACTTTGAGTCAATTGTCAATAATAATAATTATTTTATCATTGGGTAAAATAGAATTATCTTTCTTTCATTTATTAATACATGCCATATTTAAATCAATGTTATTTTTATGTGCTGGTTTTGCAATTCACTCTTTTTATGGAGTTCAAGATATCCGAATATTAGGTAATTTTTTTAAGTTTAGACCTGTTATTTCAAGTTGTATAATGATTTCTTTTTTATCGTTAATGGGATTCCCATTTATTGGAGGATTTTACTCTAAAGATTTAATTGTAGAATTTTTTTTTTTTAAAGTTAATAATATCTTGTTAATTATTTTATTTATTTTAGGTGTAATATTTACTCTACTTTATTGTATACGTCTAATTTATGAACTTTTATTGAAAGGAATTTTGAGAATAAGAATTTATTCAAGTTCTTTTAGCTATTATATAGTATTACCAATTTTAATATTATGTTTTTTAGTACTAATTTCTGGAAATTTGTTATTTTGATTTTCTAACCCAAATTTAAGTTTGATTTTTATCAGTAAGTTTCCAAAACTGTTTATATTAGTTTTTATATTGATATTGCTAATAGTATTTAAAATTTTAAATAAAAATTTTTTGAATTTATTAGCAAATTTGGATTTTTTTTATAAAATTTGATTTTTAAGTAGTCTTACAAGATACGTAATGTTAGTAGGAAGAAAACCAATTTTGAAAAGCAGAATTTCAGACTGAACATGAATAGAAAATTTAGGCCCCAAAATAATTAATAATAGAATGGAAAACATATTTAATTTAAATTTTTGAGTTGAGAAACAAAATTTAAGTAAAATTCTTTTAGTTATTATAACAACAATTATAATTATTTTATAAGATTGCTTTTATAGTTTAATTTAAAACGTTACACTGAAAATGTAAAAATAAATTTTTAAAAGTATTAACTTTTGGTGTAAAGCACGAAAAATTTTGATTTTTTAGGAAATAAATAAAATTATTAAAGTTAATTTAGTAAAAGTAATATATAATTTACGTTATTTATCCTATCAAGATAATCCTTTAGTCAGGCATTTTACTACGCGGAGTATGATTACATCTATTTAAAATAAGGGGCGACAACCGGCTATCACATTTACTGGACCGCATAGATGTAACAAAGGGTCATACTAAGTCCAACACACATCTACTAAATAATAAATTCGGAGAAAGAAAATAGATGTCTCATCTAGCTCTAAATCAGAACTGATTTAAATAAGGAAAAAAAGCCCAGTAAAGTCTAGCATACCTTTCTTTAATAGATAAAGTTAACCGATAGACAGGAGTTGTAAACGTAAAACCTTTTTTAATAAATAAAGAAAAATAAAAATTTTATTTTTGCCAAAAATTAGGCTTGGTTTTCCAAAAAATAACTATAATTTTTTTATGGCTTTTTTAAAAAAAAAGAAACAGAAAATAAAATTTACTTAATAATAAAAAATTATTGAGATTTATAGTTAAATTTAGCTAATTTTGTGCCAGCAGCAGCGGTTAGACAAAAAAATTTTTTTTTTGGCTTTAAATTTAAAATAAATAATTATTTTTTTTTTAAAAAAAAAGGTGAAATTTTTTTTTAAAAAAGGGAAAGTGTTTAAATAAAAACTTCTATATATAAACTAGGATTAGATACCCTATTATTAGAAATAATACATTGTTAGTAAATAATATTTATGAAAACAAAAAATCATGGCGGTATCTTAAGCTTTTCAGAGGAATTTGCTCTTTAATGGATAAAACACCCAAATCTTACTAAAATTGGTTAAGACAGTTTGTATACCACTATTTAAGTAATTATTAATTATAATTGCTGTAAATTTTAAACAAAAAAAAAGTTAAGTCAAGGTGCAGCATAAATTTTAGGATGAAGTGAATTACAATGCTTTTTAGAAAAGCGATTTNAAAAAAAAAATTAGGATTTGAAAGTAAAAATTTTAATAGAATGATTATTTGAATTAAGCTCTGAGATATGTACATATCGCCCGTCGCTCTTTTTAAAAGATAAGTCGTAACAAAGTTAAAATACTGGAAAGTGTTTTAAAAATGAAATCAAATTTTGATGTTTCATTTACGATGAAAAACTTGTATAATTACCATTTTTTTTAAGAAAACTTTAATAATGAAACTTACTTTAATTTTTAAAAGTTAATAAAAATTAAAAAGATTTATTATAATTTAATTAATTACTGAGAGGGGAAAGTTTTAATAAAAAAAAAGTAAGTTTTTGTACCTTTTGCATAAGGGAATTTTTAAAAAAAATAAAATTTTATTTTTCTCGAACTAAATTGGTCAATTTAGAATACAATTTAGCCTATTATTGAAATAATAGGCTAAAATTCTAAATAGAAGTGAAATTCTTGTCAAAATTTAAGCTAGCTAGTTTTAGAATTAGGGTGATAGACCTATCTGTTTAGGTTTTTTATTTTTTAAAAAAACAGATGAAATTTTTAGGGATAAGCTTAGAAATTTTTTAAAATAATAAAAAAAGTTGACAAATAGGGATTAAAATTATCCTTTTAATTTTTATAAATAATTTATATATATATAATAATTAAATTTTAATATTTTTAAAAAAAAAATTAATTTTGATTTTTAAGAAAAATGAAATTATTAGTATAAATACAAGAATATATTTATATATTATTTTAAAAACTAACTATGAAGGCAAAAATAAATTTTAAGAATTAGGCAAAAAATTTTTCTGACTGTTTAATAAAAACAATTCATTTAGTAAAATAAATAAATGAAAATCCTGCTCAATGAATTTAAATTTAAATTGCTGTAGTATTTTGACTATACAAAGGTATTGAAATAAGACTTTAATTGAGTGCTAAGAGAATGGAATTACAGAAAAAAGCTTTTTTAAATTTAATAATTAAAGTTATTTTTATTTGTGAAGAAACAATAATTAAAATTAAGGACAAGAAGACCCTATGAATTTTTCTGAAATATATTTCATTTAAAGAAATATATATTTCTTTAATTGGGGCGATTAATTAATATTTTGAACTTTTTTGCAAAAATATGAACCGTTTAATAGCGGTAAATTGTAAAAATACTCTAGGGATAACAGCGTAATAATTTTAGATAGTTCATATTGACAAAATAGTTTGCGACCTCGATGTTGGATTAGGATGTTTTTTTGGCGAAGAAGTTAAAAAAAAAAGTTTGTTCAACTTTTAAATTCCTACATGATCTGAGTTTAGACCGATGAGAATCAGGTTGGTTTCTATCTTAATTTAAATTGAATTGAAAATTAGTACGAAAGGAATTTTTTCATGAAATTTTTTTTTTAAGATTGGCAGTTTTTGCATCAATTTTTGGAATTGTAATTAAAGTGACAGAACACAAATAAATGTGAGGAATTTAAGCTTCCTTAATGAATTTTATTCCTTTAATAATTTTAAATTTATTGATCTTTGTAATTACTCTTCTTATAGCCTTATTAAGAATTGCCTTCTTTACTTTACTTGAACGTAAAATCATAGGATATTGCCAAATTCGTAAAGGTCCCAATAAATCTGGATTTCAAGGCCTTCTTCAACCATTCAGAGATGCAATTAAGTTATTTAGAAATGAAATAAATTTTATATTTTACTTAAATGTAATTCTTTATTTAGTTTCTCCTATTTTAAGAATTTTTATAATGTTAATACTTTGGACAATTTTTTATTTTAAAAGCAATTTATTAAACATAAATTTATCTTTAATTTTTTTTTTATGTATTTCAAGAATAAGAAGTTATTCGATTTTGTTTGGAGGTTGATCATCAAACTCTAAATATTCTTTAATTGGGGCATATCGAGGTTTTGCACAAATTATTTCCTACGAAGTTAGAATAGCTATAATTTTAATCAGATTTTCCTTATTAGTTGAAAGATACTCGTTCAATAAATTTTTATTAATTCAAGAAAATTTTAGAGTTTTTATTAGTTTTCCAATTATTGGAATAATCTGACTAATTGTTCTAATAGCAGAAACTAATCGAACTCCTTTTGATTTAGCTGAAGGAGAGTCTGAATTAGTTTCTGGATTTAATATTGAATACGGTTCATGACTTTTTGCTATTATCTTTATATCAGAATATGGAATAATTATTTTAGTTAGTTTAATTACAAATTATATATTATTTGGATTTTATTATACAAATAATTTAATTACATTATTTTTAATAATTATATTTATTTTAATTCGAAGAACATTCGTGCGGTATCGGTATGATAATTTAATAATAATAGCATGAAAAACTATTTTACCTGTGGTCATTTTTTTTTTTTTCAGAATAATATTTTTGATAGTTTTCATTTTGAACAGTTTTTGCATCAATTTTTGGAATTATTTAAATCCTTTGGAATTTTAACAATGAAAATGTTAAGTGTTGGTATAATACACTATTTAAATTTAAGATTAAAATGGATAAACCATTAAATTTAGGTTAGAAGCCTAATTAATTTTAATCTTAATAGGAAATTCAATAAATTCAAATTATTCATTAACAGTGAATAGCCTATTGTTTGGCTTCTATTAAAAAATAGAAGATTTCTAAATTCAGGCCGAAACTGAACGCAATTTATCGCTTTATTTTAAAAATAAATCAGAAAAGGAATAGTTCAATTTCTAACTGCAAATTAGATTTTATAATTTTTAAATACTTTTCTATTTTATTCATTCAATTATCCCTCTTTTTCATTCGTACAGAAAGCCTAACAAAATTACTAAATTAATTATAATAAATGAAAATATTAAAGAAAATCTTTTATTAATTAACAAAAAAGGAAAAGGTAAAATAACAATAATTTCAACATCAAATACTAAAAAAACAATTCCTAAAAAAAAAAATTTCAATGAAAAAGGGACACGAGATAAAGAAAAGGGATCAAAGCCACATTCAAATGGGGATAATTTTTCTTTTATTTTTAAATTCTTAAAATTTATAATTAAATATACAAAAATTAGCAATAAAATTAAAAAAATAATGAAATATAAAAAAATTGTCTAATTTTTAAAAAACTTATTAATTGGAAATTAATTGTACTTTTTATACTAATTAAACAAAAAACTCATCAATACATAAAAGTAAATAAAAATAGTCAAACTACATCAACAAAATGTCAATATCAAGCTGAAGCTTCAAATCCAAAAAAATGGCTTTTTGAAATCAGACTATTTTTAATTCGAAAATAAGAAACTAATAAAAATAAGGAACCGATAATTACATGAATACCATGAAATCCTGTAGTTAAAAAAAAAGTGGAGCCAAACACTCTATCGGTAATTGAAAATTGAGCTTGATAGTATTCAAAAACTTGAAATATTGTAAACATAGCACCTAATATAATAGTAATCTTTAAAGATATTAAAGAAGAAAAATAGTCACCATTTATAATAGCATGGTGGGCTCAAGTTACTGAAATACCTGATGAAATTAAGATAGTAGAATTCAATAATGGAATTTCGAAAGGGTTAAAAGGAATAATATTTTGAGGGGGTCATTGTCTTCCAATTTCAATATTAGGAGAAAGACTTCTATGAAAAAATGCTCAAAAAAAGGAAATGAAAAAAAAAACTTCGGATAAAATAAACAAAAGTATTCCTAATTTTAAGCCTTCTAATACATACTTTGTATGAAATCCTTGAAAAGAAGCCTCTCGAGACACATCTCGTCATCACTGAAAAGATGAAAGAAATAACACCATTATGGCAATAAGTACTAATAAAATATTATTATTATTAAAATAGTTAACAAATCCCAAGGTTAATGAAAAAGCTGAAATAGACCTAGTTAAGGGTCAAGGACTTTTTTCTACTAAATGAAAAGGGTGGAATATCATAGGTTAAGAAAACTAAGTTTCATTTAAATAAAGAGAGATTAAAGTTACAAATACAAAACTTTGAATTATTGCAACAGCAGTTTCTAAAATTAATAATATTACTATAATAGGAAATATTAAAGAAAAAAAAGAAGGTCTCATAATTATTATTGTTGACAATAAATGGATTAATAAATGACCTCTAATTATATTAGCGGTCAATCGCACTGACAAAGTAATAGGACGAATTAAATTCCTCACAGTTTCAATTAAAACCATAAAAAAACTTAAAGCAATAGGAGATCCTAAAGGTACTAAGTGTCTTATTGTTTTGGTAAATTTATTTAACAAGTTAAAAAGAATCAAAGAAATTCATAAAGGAAATGAAAAAAATATAGAAAATAATAAATGCCTTGAAGGGGTAAAAACATAGGGTAATAAACCTAACGAATTTCTAAATAAAATTAAACAGAAAATTACAGTTAATATAAGAATATTTTTATATTTAAATGTTCTAACGTTATTTCTAATTTCTTGGAAAAACTTCTTATAAAGAGTTTTCCAAGAAATTAGAAATAAAGAAGAAGAAGCTCAGAATGGGAATGGGATGATTAATATTCAAAAGCATAAAGCTATTCAATTTATACTTATAGTATTTGAAGTTGATGGATCAAAAATAGAAAATAGATTATTTATCATTTAAATTGAAAAAAATACGTTGAATTTTTATTTTTATTAAAAAGTATAGAATATTTTGGTTTAAAAAAAAAAATAATTGTTATTAAAATAATGAAGAATGCAAGTATAAAAGAGGTCAATATTGTTCATCTTATTGGATAAAGTTGAGGTATAGAAAGACACTTTATGTAATTAAAGAATGACATTCTTTTGTTATTCTATTTAACTAGACTTTCCATTGAAAGTGATTTCACTATAGTTTGGTTTAAGAGACCATTGCTTAAACTTCAGCCATTCAATGTTTTAAATTTTAATAAAATTTAAAAAATTCTTAACAGAGGAAACTTCTAGGGAAATAGGTATAAATCTATGGTTAGTACCACAAATTTCAGAGCATTGTCCAAAAAATAGCCCAGGACGTTTAGCAATTGAGAATGTCTGATTAAGTCGCCCTGGAATAGCATCCATTTTTATTCCTAGTGATGGAATGGTTCATGAGTGAATAACATCAGCTGATGTGATTAGAAATTTAATTATAGTATTAAATGGAATAATTAAATTGTTATCGGTTTCTAAAAGACGGAATGAATTGATATCTAGATCTGTTTCTGGAATTAAAAATGAGTCAAATTCTTTATTGAAATCGGAGTATTCATATGACCAATATCATTGATGGCCGATAATTTTGATCGATGTTTGGGCATTAAAAATTTCATCTGTTAAATAGAGAAGATGAAGGGAAGGTAAAGCAATAAAAATTAATGTAATTGCGGGAATGACTGTTCAAATAATCTCAATTTCTTGTCCTTCTATTATTGACCGTCTAGTAAAAGAGTTTATTATAATATTAACAATTATATATATTGTAATAATAGTAATAGAAATAATGATTATTATTGAGTGGTCATGAAAAAAAGCTATTTGCTCTATAATTGGAGAATTTATATCAGGAAATGTAATTTGAGATCATGTTATCATGGGTTTTTGTTATTTGATGATAATGTTATTTTGACTAAAAGTGTGCTCTGAAGGAGGAAAGTTTATTATTCATTCAATTGATGATGAGGATGAAAGAGATGAAATAATTCTTTTTTTCTCAATTAATGAAATTCAAAAAATAATAATTATTAAAATTACGCCTAGAAGTGAAATAATTGAACCGATTGATGAAATAAAATTTCATTTTGAAAAAAAATCTGGATAGTCTGAATATCGACGTGGTATACCTCTAAGGCCTAAAAAATGTTGAGGGAAAAACGTTAAATTTACACCAATGAAGGTTAAAATAAATTGACTTTTGGTTATCACAGAATTGAAATTTATTCCAAATATTATAGGAAATCAATGAATAATAGCTCCTATAATAGCAAAAACAGCTCCTATAGAGAGAACATAATGGAAATGGGCTACCACATAATATGTATCATGTAAGATAATATCAATAGATGAATTGGCAAGTATAATTCCTGTTAAGCCTCCAATTGTGAATAAAAAAATAAATCCTAGTCTTCATATAATTGGGGTATTAAATTTAATTTTAGTTCCATGAAGTGTGGCGAGTCACCTAAAAATTTTAATTCCTGTTGGAACAGCAATAATTATCGTGGCTGATGTAAAATATGCCCGTGTATCGACATCTATACCTACAGTGAATATATGATGAGCTCATACAATAAAACCTAGTAAGCCAATTGCTAGTATAGCATAAATTATACCTAAATTTCCAAAAGGCTCTTTTTTACCGGTATGAAAACAAATAATGTGGGAAATTATACCGAATCCTGGTAAAATTAAAATATATACTTCTGGATGGCCGAAGAATCAGAATAAGTGTTGATATAAGATAGGATCTCCTCCCCCCGAAGGATCAAAAAATGATGTGTTAAAATTTCGATCTGTTAATAATATGGTAATAGCGCCTGCTAATACGGGGAGGGAAAGGAGAAGAAGAATTGTAGTAATAAATACTGATCATACAAATAAAGGAATACGTTCTATAGTTATACCGGTTGAACGTATGTTAATAATAGTGGTAATAAAATTAATTGATCCTAGAATTGATGATGCTCCTGCCAAATGTAAAGAGAAAATAGCTAAATCTACTGATGGTCCATAATGTGAAAGATTTGAGGATAATGGGGGATAAACTGTTCATCCTGTACCGGCCCCTGACTCAATAAGAGAAGAATTGATTAATAAACATAGGGAGGGGGGCAAAAGTCAAAAACTTATATTGTTTATTCGGGGAAATGCTATGTCAGGAGCTCCTAGTATAATAGGAACAAGTCAATTGCCGAATCCTCCAATTATAATAGGTATAACTATGAAGAAAATTATAATAAAAGCATGGGCTGTTACAATTACATTGTAAATTTGATCATTTCCAATTAATGTTCCAGGTTGGCCTAATTCTATACGAATTAAGATTCTTATTCTTAGTCCTGCTATTCCTGCCCATCTTCCAAAAATTAAATATATTGTTCCAATGTCTTTATGATTTGTAGAGTATATTCATCGCGGTAAAATGACTGAAATTTAGGTGATAAATTGTAAATTTATTTACGGATGTAATTGTCCTTTTACTAAGATTTATAATAATATAATTTTTACTTTGAAGGCAAATAGTTTTTTTAACTTAAAATCTTTTAAAATATAATAACATTTAATAAAAAGATGGAAAAAATAACATTTATGGTTAAAATAAAATTTTTTACAGAGTAATTACTTTTGAAATAATTTTTAAAACTAAAATAATTTAAAAAAAGAAGTGGAGTAAAGATGCGCAGATAAAAATAAATATTAATTATTGATGACATAATTAAAATAATAATAATAATATTAAAATTATTAATAAGAATAATAATGGATATTAGTTTGATAAAAAATCCTAGAAAGGGGGGTATACCCCCCAATGACAATATTATTCTAATAATTGAAATTTTTCCAGGGTATTTATTGTTAATAAAAAATAAACTGGTTATGTTAATAAAATTAACCTTTGTTAAACTTGAAGAAATTTTAAAAATTAATGTTGAGTAAATAAGTAAATAAGTTAATCAAAAATTCCTTTTCATTAGAATTAAGCTAATTATTCATCCTTGATGAGAAATCGAAGAGAAGATTAAAATTTTTTTAATGGTTTTTGAATTTAATGCTAGGATTGAACCAATGATTGATGAAATAGCAGCAAATATAATAATAATTTCTACATTATATGTATAAAGGACGATTAGGGGGATTATTTTTTGTATTGTTAAAATTACCCATAATGAGGAGAAATCAATTATTTCTCTTAAGGAAGTAAGCCAGAAATGAAATGGAACAACGGCTAGTTTAATAAGTATAGAAATATTTATAATTATTTTAAATAAAAATATTTGGAAAATGAGAAAATTTAATGACCCCCAAAAAAAAATAGTAGAGGAAAAAGATTGAATAACAAAATATGAAACTATTAAATTTGAATTGTTTATTTTTTTTTTGTTTAAAATTGAAATAAAAATTAATAAATTTATTTCTATTATTAATCACAAAATAAATCAGGAGTTTGAAGATAAAGAAATTAAAATAGTTATCACAATTAATCATTTTATAACATTTTTAAATAAAATTAATAAAGGAAAATTATTCATTTTTGGGGTATGAACCCACTAGCTTTTAAATTTTAGCTTACTTTATT